GTCCCCGTAGCTTATACAAAGCATGGCACTGAAGATGCCAAGATGGCTGCTACAAACACCCGAGGACAAAAGACTTAGTCCTAACCTTACTGTTGGTTGTTGCTAGATTTATACATGCGAGTATCCGCGTTCCAGTGTAAACGCCCTAGGCACCCTGACCCACAGGTCGATAGGAGCGGGCATCAGGCACACACCCCCCCTCGTAGCCCAAGACGCCTCGCAATTGCCACACCCCCACGGGTTTTACAGCAGTAGTTAATATTAAGCAATGAGTGCAAACTTGACTTAGTCATAGCAATTTAAGGGTCGGTAAATCCTGTGCCAGCCACCGCGGTCAGACAGGAGACTCAAATCAACTTTATAACGGCGTAAAGCGTGGTCGCATGCTATCCAAGTAACTAAGATTAAAAAGCAACTGAGTTGTCACAAGCCCAAGATGCGTATAAGGCCTCATTAAAAGAATATCTTAGACTAACGATTAATTGAAGCCACGAAAGCCAGGACCCAAACTGGGATTAGATACCCCACTATGCCTGGCCCTAAATCTTGATGCTCGATCTAACCGGAGCATCCGCCCGAGAACTACGAGCGCAAACGCTTAAAACTCTAAGGACTTGGCGGTGCTCCAAACCCACCTAGAGGAGCCTGTTCTGTAATCGATGATCCACGATATACCTGACCATTCCTTGCCCATAACAGCCTATATACCGCCGTCTCCAGCCCACCCACCATGAAGGCTCAACAGTGGACGCAATAGCCATGATACGCTAGTAAGACAGGTCAAGGTATAGCCCATGGAATGGAAGCAATGGGCTACATTTTCTAGATTAGAACATAACGGCAAAGGCGCATGAAACTGCACCTGGAAGGCGGATTTAGCAGTAAAGTGGGAGTAGCGAGCCCTCTTTAAGCCGGCCCTGGAGCACGTACATACCGCCCGTCGCCCTCCTCAAAAGCGACCCCCCCCCCCCATAACTAATAAGTTTCTCAGCCGAAGAGGAGGTAAGTCGTAACAAGGTAAGTGTACCGGAAGGTGTACTTAGGACACCAAGACGTAGCTTAATAAAGCATTCAGCTTACACCTGAAAGATGCCTGTTAACACCAGGTCGTCTTGATGCCAAACTCTAGCTCAATCTACATGACATAGAATAACAAAGCTACTCCTACCACTTAACCAAAGCATTTGTTAGTCCCAGTATAGGCGATAGAAAAGACACCATTGGAGCGATAGAGATCACGTACCGTAAGGGAAAGATGAAATAGCAGTGAAAAACCCTAAGCTAAAAAAAGCAAAGATCAACCCTTGTACCTTTTGCATCATGGTCTAGCAAGAAAAACCAAGCAAAATGAATTTAAGTTTGCCACCCCGAAACCCAAGCGAGCTACTTGCGAGCAGCTATTGTGAGCGAACCCGTCTCTGTTGCAAAAGAGTGGGACGACTTGCTAGTAGAGGTGAAAAGCCAACCGAGCTGGGTGATAGCTGGTTGCCTGTGAAGCGAATCTTAGTTCACTCTTAATTCTTCTCCAAGGAAACTCAGAACCCTAATGAAGCGAATTAAGGGCTATTTAAAGGAGGGACAGCTCCTTTAAAAAAGAATACAATCTCCACGAGCGGATAAGTAACTTTCACAACCATACTGTGGGCCCTTAAGCAGCCATCATCAAAGAGTGCGTTAAAGCTCAACACTCAAAAATATAGGAACCATACGAATCCCTCACCACTAACGGGCTAACCTATAATCCAATAGGAGAGTTAATGCTAGAATGAGTAACCAGGGTCCTCCCTCTTCGACGCAAGCTTACATCTGTACATTATTAACAAGTTACCCATATACGATCAATCCAACAAGCAGAGTATTAAGCATCTTGTTAACCCGACCAGAGGAGCGTCCTTTAAGAAAGATTAAAACCTGTAAAAGGAACTCGGCAAACACGTCAAGGCCCGACTGTTTACCAAAAACATAGCCTTCAGCAAACCAATAGACAAGTATTGAAGGTGATGCCTGCCCGGTGACCTGAGGTTTAACGGCCGCGGTATCCTAACCGTGCAAAGGTAGCGCAATCAATTGTCCCGTAAATCGGGACTAGTATGAATGGCTAAACGAGGTCTTAACTGTCTCTTACAGGCAATCGGTGAAATTGATCCCCCTGTACAAAAGCAGGGATAAACCCATAAGACGAGAAGACCCTGTGGAACTTCAAAATCAGCAGCCACCCCAAATTACATATCAACCCACCTCGGGCGCACTTATTCCAACGGGCCACTGGCTTGCATTTTTTCGGTTGGGGCGACCTTGGAGCAAAACAAAACCTCCAAATCTTGGACCATACATCTAGACTAAGAGCCACCTCTCAAAGTGCTAAAAGCAACCAGATCCAATATAATTGATCAATGGACCAAGCTACCCCAGGGATAACAGCGCAATCTCCCCCAAGAGTCCATATCGACAGGGAGGTTTACGACCTCGATGTTGGATCAGGACATCCTAGTGGTGCAGCCGCTACTAAGGGTTCGTTTGTTCAACGATTAACAGTCCTACGTGATCTGAGTTCAGACCGGAGCAATCCAGGTCGGTTTCTATCTATGATGAGCTCTTCCCAGTACGAAAGGATAGGAAAAGCGAGGCCAATACTACAGGCAAGCCTCCGCCTTAAGTAATGAAACCATCTAAATTACAAAAGGCTATCACCTCCCCCCACGTCCTAGAAAAGGACCAGCTAGCGTGGCAGAGCTCGGCAAATGCAAAAGGCTTAAGTCCTTTAATTCAGAGGTTCAAATCCTCTCCCTAGCTTATCCTCACCATGACCGAACACCCTATCCTGATCAACCTTATCATAACCCTCTCCTACGCACTCCCCATTCTCATTGCAGTAGCCTTCCTCACCTTAGTAGAACGTAAAATCCTAAGCTACATACAAAGCCGAAAAGGCCCAAACATTGTAGGCCCTTTCGGCCTACTACAACCCCTAGCTGACGGCGTAAAACTATTCATCAAAGAACCAATCCGCCCCTCAACATCCTCCCCTATTCTATTCATCACAACCCCCATGCTAGCCCTCCTCCTCGCAATCTCAATTTGAACTCCCCTCCCCCTGCCATTCCCCCTCGCAGACCTAAACTTAGGTCTCCTCTTTCTTCTAGCCATATCCAGCCTCGCAGTCTACTCCATTCTATGATCTGGCTGAGCATCCAACTCAAAATACGCACTAATTGGCGCTCTCCGTGCTGTCGCGCAGACCATCTCTTACGAAGTCACCCTGGCAATCATCCTACTATCCATCATCCTAGTGACTGGCAACTACACCCTAAGCACTCTCGCAACCGCCCAAGAACCTCTCTTCCTCATCTTCTCCTGCTGGCCACTAGCCATAATATGATACGTATCCACCCTAGCCGAAACAAACCGCGCCCCCTTCGACCTGACAGAAGGAGAATCCGAACTTGTCTCCGGCTTCAACGTAGAATATGCAGCTGGACCCTTCGCCCTCTTCTTCCTAGCCGAATATGCCAATATCATGTTAATAAACACACTCACTGTCATCCTATTCCTAAACCCAAGCTTCCTCAACCCTCCACAAGAACTGTTCCCAATCGTGTTAGCCACAAAAACCCTTCTACTCTCCGCAGGGTTCCTATGAATCCGCGCCTCCTACCCACGATTCCGCTACGACCAGCTCATGCACCTCCTATGAAAAAACTTCCTCCCCCTCACACTCGCCCTATGTCTCTGACATACTAGTATGCCAATTTCCTATGCAGGCCTGCCCCCCTACCTAAGGCCTATAAAGGAAATGTGCCTGAATATCAAAGGGTCACTATGATAAAGTGAGCATAGAGGTATACCAGCCCTCTCATTTCCTAAGCACTTTAGAAAAGCAGGAATCGAACCTACACTAGAGAGATCAAAACCCTCTATACTTCCATTATATTATTTTCTAGTAGGGTCAGCTAAATAAGCTATCGGGCCCATACCCCGAAAATGACGGTTCAACTCCCTCCCCTGCTAATGACCCCCCAAGCAAAACTAATCTTCACATCCAGCCTACTCCTAGGAACAACCATCGCAATCTCAAGCAACCACTGAATTACAGCCTGAGCCGGGCTTGAAATCAACACCCTCGCCATTCTCCCCCTAATCGCAAAATCCCACCATCCCCGCGCCATTGAAGCCGCAACCAAATACTTCCTAACCCAAGCTACCGCCTCCACCCTCCTACTTTTCTCCGCCACAATAAATGCATGACACACAGGACAATGGGACATCACCCAACTAACTCACCCAGCCTCCTGCTTAATCCTAACTTCCGCCCTTGCAATAAAACTAGGCCTGGCCCCATTCCATTTCTGATTCCCCGAAGTACTACAAGGCTCCCCCCTCACCACCGCCCTTCTTCTATCCACACTCATAAAATTCCCACCAATTACCCTACTCTTCATAACATCACCTTCACTAAACCCAACACTACTAACATGCATAGCCATCCTCTCAGTGGCCCTAGGAGGATGAATAGGCCTAAATCAAACACAAATCCGAAAAATCTTAGCATTTTCCTCCATCTCCCACCTAGGCTGAATAGCCATTATTATCTCCTATAGCCCCAAACTCACCCTAATTAACTTCTACCTCTATGCTTTAATAACAACCGCCGTATTCCTAACCTTAAACACCATCAAAACCTTAAAACTACCCACCCTAATAACTACATGAACAAAAACCCCAGCACTAAGCGCAACACTATTCTTAACCCTCCTATCCCTTGCAGGGCTACCCCCCTTCACAGGCTTTCTCCCCAAATGATTCATCATCCAAGAACTAACCAAACAAGACATAGCCCTAGCAGCAACAACAATCTCCCTCCTATCCCTACTAAGCCTATTTTTCTACCTCCGCCTCGCATACTGCGCCACCATCACACTTCCGCCACATACTACAAACCATATAAAACAATGACACACTCATAACCCAACCAATATCATCATTGCTATCCTGACCGTCACATCAATCATGATCCTCCCTATCTCCCCCATCCTACTCACCACCATTTAAGAAACTTAGGATTACTTAAACCGAAGGCCTTCAAAGCCTTAAACAAGAGTTAAACCCTCTTAGTTTCTGATAAGGCCCGCAGGACACTACCCTACATCTCCTGAATGCAACCCAGGCACTTTAATTAAGCTAGGGCCTCCCCACCACACTAGACAGATGGGCCTCGATCCCATAAAACTATAGTTAACAGCTATATGCCCCAACCATCAGGCTTCTGCCTACAGACCCCGGCGCATGCTAATGCACATCGATGAGCTTGCAACTCACCATGAATTTCACTACAGAGTCGATAAGAAGAGGAATCAAACCTCTGTGAAAAGGACTACAGCCTAACGCTTATACACTCAGCCATCTTACCTGTGACATTCATTAACCGATGATTATTCTCAACCAACCACAAAGACATTGGCACTCTGTACCTAATCTTTGGCGCATGAGCCGGGATAGTTGGTACCGCCCTAAGTCTTCTCATCCGAGCAGAACTTGGCCAACCTGGAGCCCTCCTAGGAGACGATCAAGTATACAACGTAATCGTCACGGCCCATGCCTTCGTAATAATTTTCTTTATAGTCATGCCAATCATAATCGGGGGCTTCGGAAACTGACTAGTCCCCCTAATAATCGGAGCCCCAGACATAGCATTCCCCCGAATAAACAACATAAGCTTTTGACTCCTCCCCCCATCATTCCTGCTGCTCCTAGCCTCTTCCACAGTAGAAGCCGGAGCCGGAACTGGCTGAACCGTATACCCCCCTCTAGCCGGTAACCTAGCCCACGCTGGAGCCTCAGTCGACCTGGCCATTTTCTCCCTCCACCTAGCAGGGATCTCATCAATCCTAGGAGCCATCAACTTCATTACAACAGCAATCAACATAAAACCCCCAGCTCTATCACAATACCAAACACCCCTATTCGTATGATCAGTACTCATCACTGCAGTCCTACTCCTACTATCTCTCCCAGTCCTAGCCGCTGGCATCACAATACTACTCACAGACCGCAATCTAAACACCACCTTTTTCGACCCCGCGGGAGGAGGAGACCCTGTTCTCTACCAACACTTATTCTGATTCTTCGGCCACCCAGAGGTTTACATCCTAATTCTGCCAGGTTTCGGAATTATCTCCCACGTAGTAGCATACTACGCAGGGAAAAAAGAACCATTCGGCTACATAGGCATAGTATGAGCAATGCTTTCCATTGGCTTCCTAGGCTTCATTGTATGAGCCCACCACATGTTCACAGTAGGAATAGACGTGGACACCCGAGCATACTTTACATCCGCTACTATAATCATTGCTATCCCCACCGGCATCAAAGTCTTTAGCTGACTAGCAACACTGCACGGAGGAATTATCAAATGAGACCCCCCAATACTATGAGCCCTAGGCTTCATCTTCCTATTCACTATCGGTGGTCTAACAGGAATCGTACTAGCAAACTCCTCCCTAGACATTGCCCTGCATGACACCTACTACGTGGTTGCTCACTTCCACTACGTACTGTCAATAGGAGCAGTCTTTGCCATCCTAGCAGGATTCACCCACTGATTCCCACTATTCACCGGATACACACTCCACCCCACATGAGCTAAAACCCACTTCGGAGTTATGTTCGTTGGTGTGAACCTCACCTTCTTCCCCCAACACTTCCTAGGCCTAGCCGGCATGCCACGACGTTACTCAGACTACCCAGACGCCTACACACTATGAAACACCATTTCCTCTGTAGGCTCACTAATCTCCCTAACAGCCGTAATCATGCTGGTGTTCATCATCTGAGAAGCCTTTGCATCCAAACGCAAAGCCCTTCAACCAGAACTAACTAGCACCAACATTGAATGAATCCACGGCTGCCCTCCACCATTCCACACCTTCGAGGAGCCCGCTTTCGTACAAGTACAAGAAAGGAAGGAGTCGAACCCCCGTATGTTGGTTTCAAGCCAACCGCATAAACCACCTATGCTTCTTTCTCATAAGAGGTATTAGTAAAACAATTACATAGCCTTGTCAAGACTAAATCACAGGTGAAACCCCTGTATACCTCAACAAACATGGCCAACCACCTACAATTAAACTTCCAAGATGCCTCCTCCCCTATTATAGAAGAACTCGTGCAATTCCACGACCACGCCCTAATAATCGCTCTAGCTATCTGCAGCCTGGTTCTCTACCTACTAGCCATGATGCTTACGCAAAAACTAACCACGAACACAGTTGACGCACAAGCAATCGAGCTCGTCTGAACAATTCTACCGGCCGTAGTATTAATCACCCTCGCCCTTCCATCTCTACGAATCCTCTACATAATAGACGAGGTCAACGAACCAGACCTCACCCTAAAAGCCATCGGCCACCAATGATACTGAACTTACGAATACACCGACTTCAAAGACCTTACATTCGACTCCTACATAACACCCACAACAGACCTGCCTCTAGGACACTTCCGACTCCTAGAAGTTGACCATCGAGTCATCGTCCCAACAGAAGCCACCGTCCGAGTCATTGTCACCGCCGACGACGTACTTCACTCATGAGCCGTCCCAAGCCTAGGAGTAAAAACCGACGCAATCCCAGGACGTCTAAACCAAACTTCCTTCCTAGCATCCCGATCCGGAATCTTCTACGGCCAATGCTCAGAAATCTGCGGAGCCAACCACAGCTTCATGCCTATCGTAGTAGAATCCGTCCCACTTGCTAGCTTTGAAAGCTGATCCTCCTCACTATCATCATAACCATTAAGAAGCTATGAATACAGCGTTAGCCTTTTAAGCTAGAGAAAGGGGACCCACCTCCCCCTTAATGGTATGCCTCAACTAAACCCACACCCTTGATTTTTTATCATGCTTACTTCATGACTAACATTCTCCCTAGTAATCCAGCCCAAACTTCTCTCATTCGTGACTGTAAATCCACCATCTAACAAACCAACAACAACCCCCAACACCACACCCTGAACTTGACCATGAACCTAAGCTTCTTCGACCAATTTTCAAGTCCCTCCCTACTAGGAATCCCCCTAATCCTCATCTCTATACTATTTCCAGCCCTCCTACTGCCCTCCCCAGACAACCGATGAATCACTAACCGACTTTCAACCCTCCAACTATGATCCATCAACCTCATCACAAAACAATTATTAACCCCTCTAAATAAAAAAGGGCACAAATGAGCACTAATCCTTACATCACTAATAGTCTTTCTTCTTCTAATCAACCTCCTAGGCCTACTCCCATACACTTTTACACCAACCACCCAACTCTCAATGAGCCTAGCACTGGCCTTCCCACTATGACTCGCAACCCTCCTCACAGGACTGCGTAATCAACCCTCAGCCTCACTAGGTCACCTCCTGCCAGAAGGCACTCCTACCCCACTAATCCCCGCTCTAGTTCTAATCGAAACTACAAGCCTCCTCATTCGCCCCCTAGCTCTAGGAGTACGCCTCACAGCAAACCTCACAGCAGGCCACCTTCTCATCCAGCTCATCTCCACAGCCACCATGGCCCTTTTCCCCACAATACCTGCAGTCTCCCTCCTAACCCTACTAATCCTCCTCCTACTCACCATCTTAGAAGTCGCCGTAGCCATAATCCAAGCTTACGTATTCGTCCTCCTACTAAGCCTATACCTCCAAGAGAACATTTAGCCCCAATGACACACCAAGCACATTCCTACCACATAGTAGATCCAAGCCCATGACCCATCCTCGGAGCCATCGCCGCCCTCCTCACCACCTCCGGCCTGACTATATGATTCCACTTCAACACCCCCTATCTCCTAGCCATAGGACTTCTCTCCACAATCCTAGTAATATTCCAATGATGACGAGACATCGTACGAGAAAGCACATTCCAAGGGCACCATACCCCCTCTGTACAAAAAGGCCTACGCTACGGAATAGTCCTCTTCATCACGTCCGAAGCCTTCTTCTTCCTGGGCTTCTTCTGAGCCTTCTTCCACTCAAGCCTAGCACCCACCCCAGAGCTAGGAGGACAATGACCTCCCATCGGAATTAAACCCTTAGACCCCATGGAAGTCCCCCTCCTAAACACCGCCATTCTACTCGCCTCAGGTGTCACCGTCACATGAGCTCACCACAGCATCACAGAAGCACGCCGAAAACAAGCAATCTACGCCCTCACCCTCACAATCCTACTAGGCCTGTACTTCACAGCCCTCCAAGCCATGGAGTATTACGAAGCCCCCTTCTCCATCGCAGACAGCGTATACGGCTCCACCTTCTTCGTAGCCACCGGATTCCACGGCCTCCACGTAATCATTGGCACTACATTCCTCCTAGTCTGCCTTATCCGCCTAATTAAATACCATTTCACGCCAAACCACCACTTCGGCTTCGAAGCAGCAGCCTGATACTGACACTTCGTAGACGTCGTCTGACTTTTCCTTTACATCACTATCTACTGATGAGGATCATGCTCTTCTAGTATACTTATTACAATCGACTTCCAATCCTTAAAATCTGGTTTAACCCCAGAGAAGAGCAATGAACATAATCACATTCATGATTACCCTCTCCTTGAGCCTAAGCATTGCCCTAACCATGCTCAACTTTTGACTCGCCCAAATAACCCCGGACTCAGAAAAACTCTCCCCATACGAATGCGGCTTTGACCCACTGGGCTCCGCCCGGCTTCCCTTCTCTATTCGATTCTTCCTAGTAGCAATTCTGTTCCTCCTGTTCGACCTAGAAATCGCCCTCCTACTCCCACTTCCATGAGCAACCCAACTCCAAAGCCCCTCCACTACATTAACTTGAACCTCCATCCTAATCCTCCTCCTCACTCTTGGCCTAGTGTACGAATGAATCCAGGGAGGATTGGAATGGGCAGAGTAAGAAAGTTAGTCTAATCAAGACAGTTGATTTCGACTCAACAGATTATAGCTCCCACCCTATAACTTTCTTTATGTCCTTACTCCACCTTAGCTTTTACGCAGCCTTCGCCCTAAGTACCCTAGGCCTAGCCTTCCACCGAACCCACCTAATCTCCGCCCTCCTATGTCTAGAGAGCATGATACTATCCATGTACATCGCCCTGTCAATATGACCAATCCAAACGCAAACATCATCTCCTACCCTTCTGCCCATTCTTATACTTGCTTTTTCCGCCTGTGAAGCAGGTACAGGACTTGCCCTACTCGTCGCCTCTACTCGCACCCACGGTTCCGACCATCTCCACAACTTCAACCTACTACAATGCTAAAAATCATCATCCCAACAGCAATACTCCTCCCCCTAACCTTCCTCTCTCCACATAAACATCTATGGACTAACACCACCACATACAGCCTCCTAATCGCCACCGTCAGCCTTCAATGACTAGTACCCACATACTACCCCAACAAAGGCCTATCCCCATGAACCGCCATAGACCAAATCTCCTCCCCTTTACTAGTTCTATCATGCTGGCTCCTCCCCCTAATACTCATAGCAAGCCAAAATCACCTAGAACAAGAACCTGCCGTACGCAAACGAATCTTTATCACAACTATAATCCTCGCCCAACCATTCATCCTACTGGCCTTCTCAGCCTCAGAACTCATACTATTCTATATCGCATTCGAAGCCACCCTAATCCCAACATTAGTCCTCATCACTCGATGGGGAAGCCAACCAGAACGATTAAACGCCGGCATCTACCTACTGTTCTACACACTAGCCAGTTCACTTCCCCTACTAGTCGCTATCCTCCACCTCCACAACCAAATCGGCACCCTATATTTCCCAATACTAAAACTCTCGCACCCTACACTAGCCTCCTCTTGGACCGGCCTACTATCCAGCTTAGCCCTCCTCATCGCCTTCATGGTCAAAGCTCCCCTGTACGGCCTACATCTCTGACTACCCAAAGCCCACGTAGAAGCCCCAATTGCTGGCTCCATACTTCTCGCCGCCCTACTATTAAAACTCGGAGGCTACGGCATCATACGACTCACCATCCTAGTCAATCCACCATTAAACAACCTCCACTACCCCTTCATCACCCTCGCCTTATGAGGAGCACTAATAACAAGCGCCATTTGCCTACGACAGATTGACTTAAAATCTCTAATTGCCTACTCCTCCGTCAGCCACATAGGATTAGTTATTGCCGCAACAATAATCCAAACCCAATGAGCATTCTCAGGAGCAATAATCTTAATAATCGCACACGGATTAACTTCCTCAATACTATTCTGCCTAGCCAACACCAACTACGAACGCACACACAGCCGAATCCTATTACTCATGCGAGGCACCCAACCCATACTACCCCTCATAGCCACCTGATGACTCCTTGCAAACTTAACTAACATAGCACTCCCCCCAACAATCAACCTTATAGCAGAACTAACAATCATAATCGCCCTCTTCAACTGATCCTCCCTAACAATCCTACTAACCGGGACTGCAATCCTATTAACCGCATCCTACACACTGTACATATTAACAGTCACACAACGAGGCCCTCTCCCATCCCACATAACCTCCATCCAAAACTCCTCCACACGAGAACACCTCCTCATGGCCCTGCATATAATCCCCATGATTCTCCTTATCTTCAAACCCGAACTCATCTCCGGCCTCCCAATATGCAAGTATAGTTTCAACCCAAACATTAGACTGTGATCCTAAAGATAGAAGTTAAAATCTTCTTACTTGCCGAGGGGAGGTTCAACCAGCAAGAACTGCTAATTCTTGCATCTGAGTTTAAAGCCTCAGCCCCCTTACTTTCAAAGGATAACAGTAATCCAATGGTCTTAGGAACCACTCATCTTGGTGCAAATCCAAGTGAAAGTAATGGACCTCTCACTAATCCTAATCACCTTCATACTACTCACCCTAACAACCCTGTCCACCCCCCTTATCCTCCCCCTCCTATCAAATAACCTCAAAAACACCCCCACCGCCATCGTAACCACCGTAAAAACTTCCTTCCTAATTAGCCTGATCCCAATAACCATCCACATCTACTCAGGCACAGAATGCCTCCTCTCCATCTGAGAATGAAAATTCATCACAAACTTCAAAATCCCCATTAGCCTAAAAATAGATTTCTACTCCCTCACATTCTTTCCAATCGCCCTATTCGTGTCATGATCCATCCTCCAATTCGCAACATGATATATAGCCTCAGACCCCCACATCACAAAATTCTTCACCTTCCTGCTACTCTTCTTAATCGCTATACTCATCCTAATCATTGCCAACAACCTATTTATCTTATTCATTGGTTGAGAAGGAGTAGGAATCATATCCTTCCTCCTGATCAGCTGATGACACGGCCGAGCAGAAGCTAACACTGCTGCCCTCCAAGCCGTCCTATACAACCGAATCGGAGATATTGGCCTCATCCTCTGCATAGCCTGACTAGCCTACACCACAAACACATGAGAAATCCAACAAATCACCACCCAAGCTGAAACCCCCACTCTCCCCCTCTTAGGTCTCATTCTAGCTGCAACCGGCAAGTCCGCCCAATTCGGACTACACCCCTGACTCCCAGCCGCCATAGAGGGCCCAACACCTGTCTCCGCACTACTCCACTCCAGCACAATAGTAGTAGCCGGAATCTTTCTACTAATCCGAACCCACCCCCTATTCAACAACAACCAAACCGCCCTAACCCTCTGCCTATGCCTAGGCGCTCTCTCCACCCTATTCGCAGCTACCTGCGCCCTCACCCAGAACGACATCAAAAAAATTATCGCCTTTTCCACCTCAAGCCAACTAGGACTAATAATAGTAACCATTGGACTAAACCTCCCCCAACTAGCCTTCCTCCACATTTCAACCCACGCATTCTTCAAAGCAATGCTCTTCCTATGCTCTGGCTCTATCATCCACAGCCTCAACGGTGAGCAAGATATTCGAAAAATAGGCGGCCTCCAGAAAACCCTACCAACAACCACCGCATGCCTCACTATCGGCAACCTTGCTCTAATAGGAACCCCCTTCCTAGCGGGCTTTTACTCAAAAGACCAAATCATCGAAAGCTTAAGCACCTCCTACCTCAACACATGAGCCCTCCTCCTCACCTTAGTAGCCACAGCATTCACCGCAGTCTACACAATCCGCATGACCATGCTAGTCCAAGGCGGATTTGTACGAATCCCCCCACTAACACCAATAAACGAAAACAACCCTTCCGTAACCTCTCCTATCACTCGACTCGCCCTAGGAAGCATCACAGCAGGATTCCTCATCACCTCCTACATTCCCCCTGCAAAAACCCCGCCCATAACCATGCCCCTATCAATCAAAATCACAGCACTAATGGTCACAATACTTGGAGCCGCCATCGCACTAGAACTATCAAAAATAACCCAAACCCTCATTCTTACAAAACAAAATACATTCTACAACTTCTCCGTCTCCCTAGGATACTTCAACCCCCTAACACATCGCCTCAGCACAACAAACCTCCTAGCCGGAGGCCAAAACATTGCCTCCCACCTCATTGACCTTTCCTGATTCAAACTACTAGGGCCAGAAGGACTAGCCAACCTACAACTAACAGCAACCAAAACTGTCACCCACCTACACTCTGGTCTAATTAAAGCCTACCTAGGTTCCTTCGCCCTATCAATCCTCATTATTCTCATATCCGCATGCAGGATACGCTAATGGCTCTCAATCTACGTAAAAACCACCCACTAATAAAAATCATCAACGACTCCTTAATCGATCTTCCAACACCATCAAACATTTCGTCCTGATGGAACTTTGGATCACTCCTAGGCATCTGCCTAATCACACAAATCATTACTGGACTTCTGCTGGCTACTCACTATACAGCAGACACCAGCCTAGCCTTCAACTCCGTCGCCCATATATGCCGAGACGTCCAATTTGGCTGACTAATTCGCAACCTACATGCAAACGGAGCTTCCTTCTTCTTCATCTGCATTTACTTCCACATTGGCCGAGGTATCTACTACGGCTCTTACCTAAACAAAGAGACATGAAACGTAGGGGTCGTACTCCTACTCACACTCATAGCCACTGCCTTCGTAGGCTACGTCCTACCCTGAGGACAGATATCATTCTGAGGCGCTACAGTAATCACAAACCTATTCTCCGCAATCCCATACATCGGACAAACTCTAGTAGAATGAGCATGAGGAGGGTTCTCAGTAGACAACCCCACTCTAACCCGATTCTTCGCCCTCCATTTCCTCCTCCCTTTCGTCATCGCCGGCCTCACGCTAGTCCACCTCACCCTCCTCCACGATACAGGGTCAAATAACCCCCTAGGAATCCCATCAGACTGCGACAAAATCCCATTCCACCCATACTACACTGTCAAAGACATCCTAGGTTTCGCCCTTATATTTATCCCATTAGTCTCCCTAGCACTATTCGCCCCAAACCTTCTCGGAGACCCAGAAAACTTTACACCAGCCAACCCCCTAGCAACACCCCCTCATATTAAACCCGAATGGTACTTCCTATTTGCCTATGCTATCCTCCGATCTATCCCAAACAAACTGGGAGGAGTCCTAGCCCTAGCTGCCTCCATCCTAGTCCTATTCCTCCTCCCCCTACTTCACACATCCAAACTGCGCTCAATAACCTTCCGCCCTATCTCCCAAATCCTATTCTGAACCCTAGTAGCCAACCTCCTCGTCCTCACCTGAGTAGGCAGCCAACCAGTCGAACACCCATTCATCATCATTGGCCAACTAGCCTCACTCTCCTACTTCACTATCATCCTAGTACTCTTCCCCCTCGCTTCCCTCCTAGAAAATAAAATACTCAAACTATAACCAACTCTAATAGTTTATAAAAACATTGGTCTTGTAAGCCAAAGATTGAAGACTCAACCCCTTCTTAGAGTTCCGCTGATCAAAAAGGGCCCCCCCCTCCCCCCCACAGGCCCTTTTTCATATTGTTCAAGGCATGTGGTACTGTGCATTGTATTTATGCACCTCATCAGACATCCCGTCAATGTAGGATAATCCACCTATTCCCCAACTTCTCTTCCACCAAAATCTCAAACTCTTTGGCCCACGAGATAATGTTCCGGCAGCCATCGCCCCCCCCCATTCCTACTTCAGGCACATCCCACCCAACTGGTTCCGCCCTACATCCACACAAGCGTCGCCCGAGATCGATATTGACACGTCGTGCTTACCACTCTTCCTTCCCTACGAGGAATGTCACAGCGCTCCTTTGCGTTCACCTAGTCATGATATTCGCCCACCTCCTAACACAAATTCCCGTCCAACAGCTTTCAAGCGCTCCCAAGCCAGAGAACCTGGTTATCTATTAATCGTGATCCTCACGAGAACCGAGCTACTCAACGTCAGTTATGCTTTCGGTTATTGTCTTCAGGGGCATACTTTCCCTCTAACCCTCGAAGCCCAACTTGCTCTTTTGCGCCACCGGTTGTAATTTCAGGTCCATAACCTCCACCCTCCCTCCCTACTTGCCCTTCACAGATACAAGTGGTCGGTTGCATACTCCTCCCTCTCTCTCGTTATCGCGGCATCCGACCTCTTTTACTCTTTCCTTCTTTTGGGGTCTCTTCAATAAACCCTTCCAGTGCGTAGCAGGAGTTATCTTCCTCTTGACATGTCCATCACATGACTACCGAGCTATGTACCGCCCTAAACGCCCAAGTGTAATGGTTGAAGGATAAGCCGGTCTCTAGTTCTGACACTGATGCACTTTGACCACATTCATGGCCCCCGCGCTTTTTACCCTCTCAGGCACTGAATAATGCGATGCTTACCGGACATGCTTACCTTATTCATACGTTTCCTGGGAGTTTCAGCTAAAACACGATTTTCCATGCGTTCTTTTTATCGTGATATTTTCACGCACACAAATTTAACTGCATTTTACTGCCATCGTCACCCAACACACATTTTTTTTTCACACCCCATCAGAAAGAAAGGAATTTAACCTTCATCACCAACTCCCAAAGCTGGCATTTTAATCTAAACTACTCTCTGACCCATCCCAACCCTAAACAGCCCGAATCGCCCCCCGAGAAAGCCCACGCACCAATTCCAACACCACAAATAAAGTCAACAACAGCCCTCACCCCCCAACCAGAAACAACCCCGCACCCCATGAATAAAACATCGCCACCCCACCGAAATCCAGACGAACCACCGCTAAACCAGCATTATTCACCGTCCCCACACTTACCAAAGTACCGAGAACCCCACTTAAAACAACCCCTACCACAACAACCAGACCCATCCCAAACCCATAACCAACAACCCCTCAATCTCCCCAAGCCCCTGGGTAAGGGTCCGCTGCCAACGAAACTGAGTAAACAAATACCACTAACATCCCTCCTAAGTAAACCATAACCAACACCAATGAAACAAATGAAGCCCCCAAACTCACCAATCACCCGCACCCAGCAACAGACGCCACAACCAACCCAACCACCCCATAATAAGGAGATGGGTTAGACGAAACCACCAACCCCCCAAGAACGAAAAGTAGACCTAATAATAAAACAAACTTCATCATAAATTCCTGCCCGGCCTTTATCCGAGAACTACAGCCTGAAAAACTGTCGTTAACAAGTATTTAACTACAGGAACCCAAACACACCTACCGCACGGCCACCAAGCACCCCACACCACAATCAAAAAACTAAACCCGCCCCCAAACTCCGCATAACCCGACACCTATGAAACACCCCTACCTCAATCTTACACTCCACAGGATTCCCAGCTAAATACGCAACTCCACACATGTTCTTTTTATATTGACATTTTCATCCGCACACATACACACACAAATTTAACCACATTTTCCCTACCGCACGCCCGCGCCAAAAAATTTTGCGGCCCCCACTTAACATAAAACAACCCTACCTATTGCCCCCCCCACAAAAATCAAACAAAAACACAAACCATCGCCATTAAAACCAAAACAAAAACAC